AAACCTATTTAGATATTCCAGGTATTCTATATTTTCTTGAAAAAGGCGCTCAACCCACAGGAACTGTTTATGATATTTTAAAGAAAGCGGGGGTTTTTACAGAATTTAGTCTTAATCAAATGGAAGTCAATTAATGAATTTAAAAATTTTGAACTATTAAATAAAAAAGAGAGAAGAGGGTGTGGGTGATTCGTAGATAGTTTTGGATCCTTTTTTTCTACTATACTATTTCCCCTCCCCCTCTTTTACTCTATTCAATTCATCCTTTTTTATTATTGTTACCATTACCATAGAATGCGATGTTCTTTAACGATCAAAATCGCCTTTTTTGCTATATCTTTATTGGGATATAAGATAGATAGAAAAAGATGAAGTGAATAAATGAAGGAGTTTGACCGGCGAGACCTATCCAATTTTTACATTACTGCCAATTGGATTGGCAGTTTTTCGTTGGAAATACATCAAATTAACAAAGAAATCGGGATTATTTCCCATTTTGTCCTTAATTTCTTCTTTGTTCTTTTTCGATTTAGAGATATTCTCTAGGGCTAAACCCAAGACAAAGATTTTATTCATTTCTATTTTTTTTTCTAAGTATTCGATTTATTAGATTAATGTTGACAACAGTGTATCGAACAAATATAATTCGATCGTGTATAAACGCATCTCTTTATCTTCCCTAGGTTTGGTTTTTTACGTCAGTCAAAAGCAAATAAACTCAAAAGGGTGTGGGAATTCTACTAATTTCAAATCAAAAAGATGGGTTTATTAGATTGCTGGTGATACACGAGGTTGTTTTTGTGTGAGAGAAAGAAGAATTCTTTTTGTTATTTTTATTGCGATTGTATCTACACATAGTAAATTGGTTTTTTTTTTTTTTTTTGGGGGGGGGGGGTTGCTAACTCAATGGTAGAGTACTCGGCTTTTAAGTGCGTCTAGCATCTTTTACACATTTGTATGAAGGAATGGATTCATTCATATCTTCGGTAGGGTTTGTAAGACCACGACTGATCCTGAACTGCAAGGAATGCATGGAAAAAGCAGCATGTCGTATCAATTGAAAATTCGGAGAATATTTCATTCTTAGTAAGCAAAAAATGAAATAAATTCAGAGTTGGGTCGAGTGAATAAATGGATAGAGTCCTAGGAACCCGATTCATTATAGGGAAAGAAAAAGCAACGAGCTTCTGTTCTTAATTTGAACGGTTCTCCGATCTAATTACACGTTAAAAATCTATTAGTGCCAGGATGGGGAAAGGTTTTTCCATGATTATTCTTTTTTTTTTTTATGAGTCCTAACTATTAGCTATTGCCCGCTTTGGGTTAGACATAAATGTGTAAAAGAAGCAGCATATTGATAAAGATAGTTTTTCCAAAATCAAAAGAGCGATTGGGGTGAAAAATAAAGGATTCCTAACCCATCTTAGTCTCTTATAACGAATCTAAACTAATTAGATTGAAAAAGAAAGAGAGGATAGAGAGTCCGTTGATGAGTCTATTTGTTTCCGAGGTATTTATTATTGTATTACTAGAATACCTTGCTTTGACCGTATCGCACTATGTATCATTTCATAACCAACAAATTCCTAACTTGGATTCAAATCGAATTTCAAATGGAGGAATTCCCGGGATATTTCGAACTAGATAGATCTCGACAACACGACTTCCTATACCCCCTAATTTTTCGGGAGTCTATTTATGCACTTGCTCATGATCATGGTTTAAATAGAAATAGATCTACTTTGTTCGAAAATGAAGTTGATTATGACAAAAAATATAGTTTAATAATTGTGAAACGTTTAATTACTCGAATGTATCAACGGAATCATTTGATTATTTCGGCTAATGGTTCTGTTCAAAATCCATTTTGGGGCCACAATAAGAATTTGTATTCGAAAATTCTATCAGAAGGGTTTGCAGTCATTGTGGAAATTCCATTTTCGCTACGAGTTTTATCTTCCTTTGAAAGGAAAGAGAAAGATATAGCAAAATCTCCTACTTTACGATCAATTCATTCAATATTTCCTTTTTTAGAGGACCAATTTTCACATTTAGATTATTTGTCACATGTACTAATACCCTATCCCATCCATTTGGAAATCGCGGTTCAAACCCTTCGCTACTGGGTGAAGGATGCCTCTTCTTTGCATTTATTACGTATCTTTCTACACGAGTATTGGAATAGTTTTAGTACTCCAAAAAAGCATATTACCCTTTTTTTAAAAGGGAATTCAAGATTCTTCTTGTTCCTCTATAATTCTTATGTATGTGAATACGAATCTATCTTCCTTTTTATCCGCAATCAATCTTCGCATTTCCAGTCAACATCTTCTGGAGTCTTTTTTGAGCGAATCCTTTTCTATGTAAAAATAGACCATCTTGTTGAAGTTTTTGTTGGGACTGATTTTCTGGACATCCGATCCTTCTTCAAGGATCCGAATATGCATTATGTTAGATATCAAGGAAAATCTATTCTAGCTTCAAAGGATACACCTCTTTT